CCATAGAGAATATAGATGATATTATCTAGAATGCTAGAAAAAAAGAAAAGACTTTCGAAAGATTTGATCCAATTGAAATTTTGAAAATAACTGGAATAAGATTACGAATTCAATCATTGAAATTGAATAAGTAAGTAAACATTTAAAGGGGATTGGTTGAATAGTCCCAAAAAATGGAGTACTAATTCCCATTTCTTATTTATTATTGAATTAACCGATCAATTTGCTTTATTTTCGAACATTTCTTTTTGATTTCAAAACTTTTTCGGAAAAAAAAATTGGCTTTTGATATGGGAATCAATCCTACTACTTCCGGTCCTGAAGTTTCTTCGCGTGAAAAAAAAAATCTGGGACATATTGTCCAAATAATCGGTCCGGTACTAGATGTAGCCTTTCCCCCAGGGAAGATGCCTAATATTTACAACGCTCTGGTAGTTAAGGGTCGAGATACTGTTGGTCAACAAATTAATGTTACTTGTGAAGTACAACAATTATTAGGAAATAATCGAGTTAGAGCTGTAGCTATGAGTGCGACAGATGGTCTAATGAGAGGAATGGAAGTTATTGACACAGGAACTCCCCTAAGTGTTCCAGTAGGTGGATCAACTCTAGGACGAATTTTCAACGTACTTGGAGAGCCGATTGATAATTTAGGTCCTGTAGATACTCGTACAACATCTCCCATTCATAGATCTGCGCCTACCTTTATACAATTAGATACAAAATTATCTATTTTTGAAACAGGAATAAAAGTAGTAGATCTTTTAGCTCCTTATCGTCGTGGAGGAAAAATAGGACTTTTCGGTGGAGCTGGAGTAGGTAAAACAGTACTTATTATGGAATTGATCAATAACATTGCCAAAGCTCATGGAGGTGTATCTGTATTTGGCGGCGTAGGTGAGCGTACTCGTGAGGGAAATGATCTTTATATGGAAATGAAAGAATCTGGAGTAATTAATGAACAAAATATTGCAGAATCCAAAGTAGCTCTAGTATATGGTCAAATGAATGAACCGCCCGGAGCTCGTATGAGAGTTGGTTTAACTGCCCTAACTATGGCGGAATATTTTCGAGATGTCAATGAACAAGATGTACTTTTATTTATCGACAATATTTTCCGCTTCGTACAAGCAGGATCTGAAGTATCTGCTTTATTGGGTCGAATGCCCTCTGCTGTGGGTTATCAACCCACTCTTAGTACTGAAATGGGTTCTTTACAAGAAAGAATCACTTCTACCAAAGAAGGGTCCATAACTTCTATTCAAGCAGTTTATGTACCTGCAGACGATTTAACTGACCCTGCCCCTGCTACGACATTTGCACATTTAGATGCTACTACTGTACTATCAAGAGGATTAGCCGCCAAAGGTATCTATCCAGCAGTAGATCCTTTAGATTCAACCTCAACTATGCTCCAACCTCGAATCGTTGGTGAAGAACATTATGAGACTGCGCAACGAGTGAAACAAACTTTACAACGTTACAAAGAACTTCAAGACATTATAGCTATCCTTGGCTTGGACGAATTATCCGAAGAAGATCGCTTAACCGTAGCAAGAGCACGAAAAATTGAGCGTTTCTTATCACAACCTTTTTTCGTAGCAGAAGTTTTTACCGGTTCGGCTGGGAAATATGTTGGTCTAGTAGAAACAATTAGAGGGTTTAATTTGATTCTTTCTGGAGAATTAGACGGTCTTCCCGAACAAGCCTTTTATTTGGTAGGTAATATCGATGAAGCTACTGCGAAGGCTACGAACTTAGAAATGGAGAGCAATTTGAAGAAATGACTTTAAATCTTTGTGTATTGACCCCCAATCGAATTGTTTGGGATTCAGAAGTGAAGGAAATCATTTTACCTACTAATAGCGGACAAATTGGAGTATTACCTAATCATGCGCCTATTGCCTCAGCTGTTGATATAGGTATTTTGAGAATACGTCTTAAAGATCAATGGTTAACAATGGCTCTGATGGGGGGGTTTGCTAGAATAAACAATAATGAGATAACTGTTTTAGTAAATGATGCGGAAAAGGGGAGTGACATTGATCCACAAGAAGCACAGCAAACTCTTGAAATAGCAGAAACTAATTTGAATCAGGCTGAAGGCAAGAGACAAACAATTGAGGCAAATCTCACTCTTAGACGAGCTAGAACACGAGTAGAGGCTATCAATATTATTTCATAACAAATGGATGCGTCCAAATATCCGAAAACAAAAAAAAGAAACAGTTAGAAAAAAAGAAAAAAGTAAGTAGAAAAACTTATTAGATACCACAGTCAAAGGTATCTAATAAGTTCTAACTATACCTACTATTGGATTTGAACCAATGACTCCCGCCGTATGAAAGCAATACTCTAACCACTGAGTTAAGTAGGTAATTGAAGACTCCCCCTAAAAAAAAGAAGAGTACCCATCTATCAGATCAATTGATTATAAATGTAATATTACTTATAAGCAATACCAACGCCCATTCAAGAAATTCGATCATGTAATATTCAT